ATATGGAAAGTTCAAAAATCATCATATAAGAATCCAGAAATTGAAAAATGGAAATAGAAAAAAAAAAGGGAGGTTTGTGATGATTTTCAAATCTTTTATACTAGGTAATCTAGTATCCTTATCCCTGAAGATAATCAATTCGGTCGTTGTGGTCGGACTCTACTATGGATTTCTGACCACATTTTCCATAGGACCCTCTTATCTCTTCCTTCTCCGAGCTCGGGTTATGGAAGAAGGAGAAGAAGGAACCGAGAAGAAGGTATCAGCAACAACAGGGTTTATTACGGGACAGCTCATGATGTTCATATCGATCTATTATGCGCCTCTGTATCTAGCATTGGGTAGACCTCATACAATAACTGTCCTAGCCCTACCGTATCTTTTGTTTCATTTCTTCTGGAACAATCACAAACACTTTTTTGATTATGGATCTACTACCACAAATTCAATGCGTAATCTTAGCATTCAATGTGTATTCCTGAATAATCTCATTTTTCAATTATTCAACCATTTCATTTTACCAAGTTCAATGTTAGTCAGATTAGTCAACATTTATATGTTTCGATGCAACAACAAGATGTTATTTGTAACAAGTAGTTTTGTTGGTTGGTTAATTGGTCACATTTTATTCATGAAATGGGTTGGGTTCGTATTAGTCTGGATACAGCAAAAAAATTCTATTAGATCTAATGTACTTATTCGATCGAATAAGTACCTTGTGTCAGAATTGAGAAATTCTATGGCCCGAATCTTGAGTATTCTCTTATTTATTACCTGTGTCTACTATTTAGGCAGAATACCGTCCCCCCTTTTTACTAAGAAACTGAAAGAAACCTCAGAAAGGGGGGAAAGTGAGGAAGAAACAGATGTAGAAATAGAAACAACTTCTGAAACCAAAGGGACTAAACAGGAACAAGAGGAATCCACCGAAGAAGATCCTTCTTCTTACCTTTTGTCGGAAGAAAAGGACAAAATAAAAATCGATGAAACGAAAGAGAAAAAAGTGAATGGAAAAAAAAAGAATGAATTTATATTGAAACAATTGAAAGAGACATGTTCTAACAATAAAAAAGTTTATGATATTTTTTATCTAGATGAGAATCAAGAAAATCCAACGTTCGAAATAGTTCAAGATAAAAAAATCTTTTGGTTTGAAAAACCTCTTGTAACTATACTTTTTGACTATAAACGATGGAATCGCCCATTTCGATATATAAAAAACAACGGAAGAGAAAGAGCTGTAAGAAATGAAATGTCACAATTTTTTTTTTATACATGCCTAAGTGATGGAAAAGAAAAAATTCCTTTTACATACCTGCCGAGTTTGTCCATTTTTTTCGACCTGATAGAAAGAAAGATGCCTATATTCACAACAGAAAAAATGACCTCTCCAGAACTATATAATCATTGGCGTTATATGAATGAACAAAAAAAGAACAAACTAAATAATGAATTTCTAAATAGAGTAGAAACTCTATATTTCCATTTTTTAGCTTTTACTTTACTTGAAAAAAGAACTAGATTGTGTAAAAATACAAAAGAATACTTACCTAAAATTTATGATCCTTTATTGAATGGTCCCTCGCGCGGAAGGATCCAAAAGTTTTTTTTATTCCCACTCAAAAATGAAACTTCCAGAAAGAAGTATATAGATCCACCCTGGATAAGGATAAATAGAATTCACGGTCTCCTTTTTACTACCAATTATGGAGAATTTTACCAAAAACAAAGAATAGATCCATTTGATAGAAAAGCATTTTCAATCGAAATCGAAATTAGGTATTTATTGAATTTAATGAGTAAATTTACTGAAAAAACACAAACAGTATTAAGTTTAAATTTGAAAGAACTTTCAAACCCCGAACAAAAACAAAGAGGACAGTATCGAAGAAGAATTTTTAAAATTTTCTTCGATGCAGTTTTAGCTGATCCAAAAGATAGAATAAAAAAAAAAAAAATTGGAATAAATGAAATAAGTAAAAAAGTTCCTCGATGGTCATACAAATTAATTAACGAGTTGGAATACCAAGAAAGAGAACATGAAGAAATTGCGTTAAAGGATTATGAAATTCGTTCAAGAAAATCCAAACGTGTAATAATTTTTACAGAGAATAGGGATACGTACAATAATACGAAAGATACTATTAATCCTAATGCTAATCATGGGGACAATAATCCTAATGCTAAGCCAGTAGAAAGAGAAATAGCTTTAATACGTTATTCACAACAACCAGACTTTCGTCGTGACATAATAAAGGGCTCCATGCGACCTCAAAGACGTAAAACAATTACTTGGGAAATCTTTCAACCAAATATACATTCCCCTCTTTTTTTGGACCGACTAGACAAACCCCTTTTATTTTCTTTTGATATCTCGCAGATGATGAAAATAATGTTTATCAATTTGATATGTAAAAACAGAGAATTTGTGATTTCAGATTGTACTGAAGAAAGGACACAAGAAAGTAAGAAAAAAGAGAAGGACAAAAGGGAGGAAAAAGCACGGATAGAAATAGCAGAAGCCTGGGATAGCATTCTATTTGCTCACGTAATAAGAGGCTCTTTGCTAGTAATCCAATCCATTCTTAGAAAATATATTATCTTACCTTTATTGATAATAGCTAAAAATACCATCCGTACACTATTATTTCAATTTCCAGAATGGTATGAGGATTTAAAAGATTGGAATAAGGAAATGCACGTTAAATGCACCTATAATGGAGTTCAATTATCCGAAAAAGAATTTCCGAAAAACTGGTTAACAGAGGGTATTCAGATAAAAATCCTATTCCCTTTTCGCCTGAAACCTTGGCATAGAGCTAAGCTACAATGCCCTCAAAAGGATCCAATGAACGACAAGAAAGGGAAAAAAAAGAATTTTTGCTTTTTAACAGTTTTTGGGATGGAAACTGAATTTCCTTTTGGTTCTACCAAAAGAAGAACTTCTCTTTTTGATTTTAAACCCATTTGTAAAAAACTCGAAGAAAAGGTTAGAAAGTTTACAAAAAAATATTTTCTAGTTAGAAGTATTTTAAAAAAAAGAACAAAGTTTTCTCTAAATTTCACAAAATCAAAAGAAAGGAAAAAAAGAGTTATCAAAAAAAAAAAAAGTCTATTTTTCTTTTTATTTTTAAAAGAACAAATAAAAGAACTAATCACTATTCTATTAGTATTTAGCGGATTAGATGAATTGAATGAAACTAAAAAATATTTTATAACCAATAAAAGAACGATTCATGAATCCTCGATTCAAATTACACCTATGGGTTGGACAAATTCTTCACTGGCCGAAGCAACAATGCAAGATTTGACTAATAAAAAAAGGACAATCATAAATCAAATAAAAAAAAAAAAAGAGAAGAAAGTGATCTCAAAGAAAAAAAAGAGTCTTAACAAAATAACTTATGGTACAAAAAGATTCGGATCATTAAAAAAGATACTAAAAAGAAGAAATGCTCGAGTAATCCGTAAATTCCATTATTTTAGAAAAATTTTTATTGAGAAAATATACATAGATATCTTTCTATCTACCATTCAAATTCCCATAATCAATGCAGAACTTTTTTTTGAATCAGCTAGAAACCTTATTGACAAATACATCTATAATAATGACGAAAATCAAGAAAAAGCTGATATTGAGAAAGTAAATCAAAATACAATTCACTTTATTTCGAATATAAAAAAGTCACTTCCTAACATTAGGAATAAGAAAACAAGGGTTTTTCGTGACTTATCCTCTTTGTCACAAGCATATGTATTTTACAAATTATCACAAAACCAATTTCTTAACTTATCTAAGCTAAGATCCGCTCTTCAATATCATGATCATGAAACAACTATTTTTATTAAAAATAAAATTAAAAACAAAATAAAGGATTATTTTGAAGTACAAGGGATATTTCATTCTCAATTAAGACATAAAAAGCCGATTACTTCCACCATGAATCAATGGAAAAACTGGTTAAAAGCTGGTCATTATCAACACGATTTATCTCAGAGAAAATGGTCTAGATTAGTACCACAAAAATGGCGAAATATTGTTAATCAAGGATGTATAGCTGAAAATAAGGATTTTAAAAAAAGCGATTCATATGAAAAAGACCGATTAATTCAGTACGAAAAAAAAAAGAATTTTGAAGCGGAGTCATTACTAAATCAAAAAAAGAATTTTAAAAAACACTATAGATATGATCTTTTAGCATATAAATCTATTAATTATGAAGATCCGAAGGACTCATATATTTTTAGATTCTTATTAAAGGAAAAAAATAACCAAGGGATTTTTTTTTTGTATAATTACAAGACATATAAACGCAAATCTGTTTATCTGCCAGGAAATGTTCCTATGAATAACTATCTGGGAGAAGACGAGATTGTGGATATAGAGAAAAACCCGGCTAGAAAATATTTTGATTGGAGAATTCTCCGTTTTTGTCTTAGAAACAAGATGGATATTGAATTTTGGATTGATACCGTAACCAAAAGGAATAAAAAGACGAAGACTGTGTCTAATAATTATCAAATAATTAATCAAATTGATAAGAAAAGTCTTTTTTATCTCATGCTTCATCAAGATGAAGAAATCAACCCATACCCCCCAAAAAACCTTTTTGATTGGATGGAAATGAATGAAAGAATATTAAATCATTCTATATTGAATTTGGAACTTTGGTTCTTCCCACAAATTTTGATACTTTACAATGCATATAAGAAAACCCACGGAGCCATACCAATCAAATTACTTCTTTTTGATTTGAATGAAAATGAAAATGTTTTTGAAAAAAAGAAGGTAAATAAAAAGAAAAAAAGAGATACTTTTATATTATCATTCTCGAATGAAAAAAAAACTATTGAAGTCAAGAATAAAAATGAAACAGAAAAAGAATCTGAGAGACAAGTGGATCTTGGATCAATTCGCTTAAATCAAGAAAAAGGTCTTGAAGAATATTTTGAGGGACCAGACACGAAAAAAAAAAAAAAATACAAAAGTTCTACGGAAGCGGAGCTTGATTTCCTACTAAAAAGGTATTTCTGTTTTCAATTACGATGGAATGCTTCTGTAAATCAAAGAGTACTCCATAATATCAAAGTATTTTGTCTCCTTCTTAGACTGATAAATCCAAACGAGATTGCTATATCCTCTATTCAAAGGAGAGAAATGAGTCTCGATATTCTACTGATTCAGAACAATTTGAGCCTTACAGAATTTCTGAAAAAAGGAATATTGATTATCGAACCAGTTCGTCTGGCTGTAAAAAATGTCGGACAGTTTCTTATGTACCAAACCATAAATATTTCATTGGGTCATAAGAGTAAGCACAAAATGAATCCAAGACATCAAGAAAAGGGCTGTGTTGATAAGACGAATTTTGATGAGTCCATTGCAAAACAGAAAAGGAACACTGGAAATAAAAACAAAAATCTTGATGATTTGTTTGTTCCTGAAAATACTTTTTTATCTCAACGTCGTAGAGAATTCGGAATTCTAATTTCTTTTAATTCGAGGAATAGCCAAGGTATTCATCAGATAAATACAGAATTTTGCAATGGAAATAACATTAAAACCTGCGGTAACGTTTCAAATAAAAACAAAGATCTTTATAGAGATCAAAAAAAAAAAAAGAAACTAATTAAATTCAAACTCATTTTTTGGCCCAATTATCGATTAGAAGATTTAGCTTGTATGAATCGCTATTGGTTTGATATCAATAATGGAAGTCGTTTCAATATGGTAAGAATACATATGTATCCACGATTAAAAACCCTTTAACAATACGTTTTTCATATATTCCATAACATATTTTAGTTGATACATGAAAACAAAAAGATACACACATGCATTGTTTTTCATTCTATTCATATCATTAATTTATTAATTTAATGACATATCAATTAGATCTAAAAAGGAATCAACGGAATCTTAGGTATAAATTTTGATTTTTTCTAAGTGTAGAAATAGATTATCTGTTTGGATTCCTATGCCCATAAAAACAATTGGATAAAATTATAAATTCATACGGAAATGAAGATTGTCGGGTATACAAAATGAAAAAGGAATCGGCATTATTATTACTGATGAATAAAAAAATATATATATATAGAATAAAAATAGAATAGAATAAAAATAGAATAAAAAATATATATTATATATTTAAAAATATTGAATTTAAATTTAAGTAGGGGAGAAGATTTCATTTTATGGCCAAAAATGCATTCATCTCATTTATTTCACAAGACGAAAAAGAAAAAAACAAAAACAAGGGATCCGTTGAATTTCAAGTATTCAGTTTTACTAATAAGATCCGAAGAATTACTTCACATTTGGAATTGCATAGAAAAGACTATTTATCTCAGAGAGGCCTCCGGAAAATTATAGGAAAACGCCAACGGCTGCTGGCTTATTTGTCAAAGAAAAATGAAGTACATTATAAACAATTAATTAGGCAGTTGGATATTCGGGAACCAAAAACGCGTTAATTTGAAAAATCATTTTTGAATTATTTGATTTTTTATTTTATTATTAGATCGGGCATTTTGATGAGCTTCTTTTCGTTTTCAGTTTTTCGTTTTCAGTAAGGTATGGAAGAATGAATCGAGGAAAAACCTATGAATGTATCATCTCCAAGACAAGACCTCATGATAGTCAATATGGGCCCGCACCATCCATCAATGCATGGTGTTCTTCGACTCATTGTTACTCTAGATGGTGAAGATGTTATTGATTGTGAACCAATATTAGGTTATTTACACAGAGGGATGGAAAAAATTGCGGAAAACCGAACAATTATACAATATCTGCCCTATGTAACACGTTGGGATTATTTAGCTACGATGTTTACAGAAGCAATAACCGTAAATGGACCAGAACGACTGGGAAATATTCAAATACCAAAAAGAGCTAGCCATATCAGAGTAATTATGTTGGAGTTGAGTCGTATAGCTTCTCATCTGTTATGGCTGGGCCCTTTTATGGCAGATATTGGTGCGCAAACCCCTTTCTTCTATATTTTCAGAGAAAGGGAATTAGTATATGATCTATTCGAAGCTGCCACTGGGATGAGAATGATGCATAATTTTTTTCGTATCGGAGGAGTAGTGGCCGATCTACCTCATGGCTGGATAGATAAATGTTTGGATTTCTGCGATTATTTTTTAACAGGGGCCGCTGAATATCAAAACCTTATTACGCGAAATCCTATTTTTTTAGAACGAGTTGAAGCAGTAGGTATTATTAGTGCAGAGGAAGCAATAAATTGGGGTTTATCAGGACCAATGCTACGAGCTTCTGGAATACAGTGGGATCTTCGCAAAGTTGATCATTATGAATGTTACAACGAATTTGATTGGGAAGTCCCGTGGCAAAAAGAAGGCGATTCATTAGCTCGTTATTTAGTCCGAATCAGTGAAATGAAGGAATCCATAAAAATTATTCAACAAGCTCTGGAAAGAATTCCGGGGGGGCCCTATGAGAATTTAGAAACCCGATGTTTTGATAGAGAGAGGGATCCAAACTGGAATGATTTTGAATATCGATTCATTAGTAAAAAAACCTCTCCTACTTTTGAATTGCCGAAACAAGAACTTTATGTGAGAGTCGAAGCACCAAAGGGAGAATTGGGAATTTTTTTGATAGGGGACCAGAGTGGTTTTCCTTGGAGATGGAAAATTCGTCCACCGGGGTTTATTAATTTGCAAATTCTTCCTCAGTTAGTTAAAAGAATGAAATTGGCTGATATTATGACAATACTAGGTAGCATCGATATCATTATGGGGGAAGTTGATCGTTGAAATGATACTTGATACACCAGAAATACAAGATATTCATTCTTTTTCGGGATTAGAATCCTTAAAAGAGATATATAACATTATATGGATGCTTGTTTCTATTTTGACTCTTGTATTGGGAATAACAATAGGGGTACTAGTAATTGTGTGGTTAGAAAGAGAAATAGCCGCAGGAGTGCAACAACGTATTGGACCCGAATATGCTGGTCCTTTAGGAGTTCTTCAAGCTCTAGCAGATGGGATAAAACTACTTTTGAAAGAGAATCTTCTTCCATTTCGGGGAGATACTCGTTTATTCAGCATTGGACCATCCATAGCAGTCATATCAATTCTACTAAGCTATTCAGTAATTCCTTTTGGCTATCACCTAGTTTTAGCTGATCTAAAGATTGGTGTTTTTTTATGGATTGCCATTTCAAGTATTGCTCCCATAGGACTTCTTATGTCAGGATATGGATCAAATAATAAATATTCTTTTTTAGGTGGTCTACGAGCCGCTGCTCAATCGATTAGTTATGAAATACCATTAACTTTATGTGTGTTATCAATATCTCTACGTGCGAGTCGTTGAAACATAAACTTTTCTCTACGCCTTTATTTCTAAGAAAATATGAAAGAATAGGCGAAATTAATTAAATGGATATATTTTTTTTTATATTTATCATTAAATTGAAAGTGTATGATCTAAATCGGATAGTTATATGAGTGAAAGAAGACAGCTTCAAAATTCGCAGTAAAAAGAATCAGTCTCATTTCCTAGGTACAATAATAAGAGGAAAGCGGAAAAAAAAGAATCTATTTTTTTACCCCAAGATTGGTTGATTAGTCATCCTGGCTTGAAGCGGGGTTCAAATGATCAACCGTATTGACGTTTTACTATCGTTGGCATGTATTACCAGACATGTATTACCATAACGATAACGGGGGATTGCGCAAAAATGAGTGGATTGGTTAGAAACACCAAGATAGGTAACGGATTAGTAATTAGTAATGGAGATTATTTACATAATCCCAAAGTTCATTTTTACATAATATAAATAATATAAAATAAAAAGAATAATAATTGGGGCTTTAAATTCGTAGAAATGATCAAGTAGTACTCCCCACAATTCCGATCCAGAGTATGCTCCTATCCACCGATTATAAAAAAAACTATCACACACGAAATAACCCTTTACTTTTTTAAGTCCATTTTTTCTCAGAAAAGAAAAAAGAATACGAACAAAACAAAAAAGAACTCTAACAATAAAAATGATCCTTTTATTTTTTCTTTATCATATAGATAAAATTTATACCATAATTTAGAAATTAATGGTATGTATAATTCTTTTTCGGAATCGAAAACAAAGTTGGGTTGAAAGATCTATTAATATTTCTACACACCCACAAGGAGTATTTGATTGAAATACGGAAGTTATTACTCAACAAGGAAAAACTGAAATTCTTAAAGGATGAGATCAATTCAGAAGTACTTTATCTTTATTTATTGTTATAACAATAACAGACAGAATTCCTTTGGTCTAATTAGAGGACATTGTGATCCTACCTATTCTACAAACTAACCTATCCGACAAACAAGAAAATATGATTTGGTCCTTAGATTTATTTATGACCCTCGAGGAGCCATATGAGGTGAAAATCTCATGTATGGTTCTGGAATAGCGGTGAGAACATAACTGTTCTCATCGACTATAATTATCTAATAGTTTAAGTACAGTTGATATAGTTGAGGCACAATCAAAATATGGTCTTTGGGGGTGGAATTTGTGGCGGCAACCTATAGGGTTTATTGTTTTTCTAATTTCTTCTCTAGCAGAATGCGAGAGATTGCCTTTTGATTTGCCAGAAGCAGAAGAAGAATTAGTAGCCGGTTATCAAACCGAATATTCGGGTATCAAATTTGGTTTATTTTATGTTGCTTCCTATCTAAACCTATTAGTTTCGTCATTATTTGTAACAGTTCTTTACTTGGGCGGTTGGAATATTTCTATTCCGTACATTTATGTTCCTGAGCTTTTTGAACTAAATAAAGTGAGTGGGGTTTTTGGAACAACAACGGGTATCTTTATTATATTGGCTAAAACCTATTTATTCTTGTTCGTTTTTATCACAACAAGATGGACTTTACCTAGACTAAGAATGGATCAATTATTAAATCTTGGCTGGAAATTTCTTTTACCTATTTCTCTCGGCAATCTATTATTAACAACCTCTTCACAACTCCTTTCATTGTAATACAATACTATAAGTCTATATGTCTCAAACAAGAGAAAGAAACAAAGATCAAATTGTTCCTAGATAATTAGGATATGTTCCCTATGGTGACTGGGTTCAGAAATTATGGTCAACAAACAATAAGGGCTGTAAGGTACATTGGTCAAAGTTTTATGATTACCTTATCCCACGTAAATCGTTTACCTGTAACTATTCAATACCCTTATGAAAAATTAATTACATCGGAGCGTTTCCGCGGTCGAATCCATTTTGAATTTGATAAATGTATTGCTTGTGAGGTATGTGTTCGTGTATGTCCTATAGATTTACCCGTTGTTGATTGGCAATTCGAAACGAATATTCGAAAGAAACGATTGCTTAATTATAGTATTGATTTTGGAATCTGTATATTTTGTGGTAACTGCGTTGAGTATTGTCCAACAAATTGTTTATCAATGACTGAAGAATATGAGCTTTCTACTTATAATCGTCACGAATTGAATTATAATCAAATTGCTTTGGGTCGTTTACCAATATCAGTAATTGACGATTATACAATTCGAACGATTTCGACTTTGCCTCAACGAAAAAGGAGTAAACCCTTGATTAAAGATGAAGAATAATTACTAAAATTCGGTTTTGATCTAAAGAAATGAGGTTTCGTTCCTTTTGTTTGGTCAATAAAATGACTACAAATACTTATGATTGGATTGATTGTAATAATTGCGACTTAATTTTGAGTCAAAATCTATAAATTTTGATTGAAAATATCTTAATAGATACGTAATTCTTTCGAAATAGTTCTAAATAGAAATCTTTTTTAGAGTGTCGAATTCTACTTTGGGATAAAGAGTGAGATCATTCTAATAGCTATACTTACTTCACTTCACACCGTTTCGGATTTCATTCAATTATAAGAACGTATCAAAAAATTTTTGTTCCTGGTCGGGTCATCAATAAGGTCATGAAAAAATTCGATGTATTTTTCTCTTCTTTATACATAAAATGGATTTACCTGGATCAATACATGATTTTCTTTTAGTATTTCTGGGATTGTGCCTTATATTCTTAGGTTTAGGGGTGGTATTGCTTACCAACCCAATTTATTCCGCCTTTTTGTTGGGATTGGTTCTTATTTGTATAGCCTTATTCTATATTTTATCAAATTCCTATTTTGTAGCTACCGCACAACTCCTTATTTACGTAGGAGCCATAAACGTTTTAATCATATTTGCTGTGATGTTCATGAATGGTTCAGAATATCACAACGCTTTTTATCTTTGGAACGTTGGAGGTGGGGTTACTTTACTGATTTGTACAAGTATTTTTCTTTTACTAATTACTACTATTCCAGATACGTCATGGTATGGGATTATTTGGACTACAAGATCAAACCAGATTATAGAGAAAGATTTGATAACTAATAGTCAACAAATTGGAATTCGTTTATCAACAGATTTTTTTCTTCCATTTGAACTCATTTCGATAATTCTTTTAGTTGCGTTAATAGGCGCAATTGCTACGGCTCGTCAGTAACAATAGTAAAGCCTTAGAAAACTAGCCGCAATAATCAAAATGAAACTTTGTCTTATCACATTTAGTTTCCTTTAATTCTATTTGAAGATTATTCGTGTATAAATTTGAAATATATTCAAAATAGAACTTCTTTTATTCGATCTATTACCAATATATTCTTTTTTTCTTTACTTGTTATATTTGAATCAATCGACTCTGTTAAACTTTTGTTCATATTGAAATAAATCGAAATTGCGAAGGAGTTGGTCAATGATGCTCGAGCATATACTTGTTTTGAGTGCCTATTTATTTTGTATAGGTATTTATGGATTGATCACAAGCCAAAATATGGTTAGAGCCCTTATGTGTCTTGAACTTCTACTGAATGCAGTTAATATAAATTTTGTAACATTTTCTGATTTTTTTGATAGTCGTCAATTAAAAGGAACTATTTACTCAATATTTGTTATAGCTATTGCAGCGGCTGAAGCAGCTATTGGACCGGCTATTGTTTCGTCAATTTATCGTAACAGAAAATCAACGCGTATCAATCAATCTAATTTGTTGAATAAGTAGTATTAATCATATAAATTCCAATATTCATCAATTCGAATTAGCATGTATGCTATATAATTATCTTTGGCAAAACGTAAGAAATGAAAGTCTCTTGGCCCTTTTTTGTCCCTTTTTCATGCACATGCCTCGATCCAGAATTGATTCAAAAAATTCTTGTCAATTATTGATTCATCTAGTATATAAAGATATGATTCATTTATAAAATTACTAGATCAAAATTTATGACGTTCAAAAATTTATAGACCCAATGTCGCATTCAGTAAAGATTTATGATACATGTATAGGGTGTACCCAATGTGTCCGAGCCTGTCCCACGGATGTATTAGAAATGATACCTTGGGACGGATGTAAAGCTAAGCAAATTGCTTCTGCTCCAAGAACAGAGGACTGCGTCGGATGTAAGAGATGTGAATCGGCCTGTCCAACGGATTTTTTGAGTATTCGAGTTTATTTATGGAATGAAACAACTCGAAGCATGGGTCTAGCTTATTGACCCATTTCCCACAACATGGTTTGAATACATTCTTTTTTATCGACAAAACCCGTACTCGAAACAAAAAAATAGAAATATATTCTGTTTTGAGCACGGGTTTTTCTGGTCCAAGTGTATCTTGTCTTTATCACGAATTTTTTGCCGTGGTTAACAATCTTTGTAGTCTTTCCAATATCCGCAGGTTCCTTAATTTTCTTTTTGCCTCAGCCTCAGGGAGGAAATAAAGTAATTAGGTGGTATGCTATATGTATATGCGTGTTAGAATTTCTTTTAATGACCTACGTATTCTGCTATCGTTTCCAACCGGACGATCTATTAATTCAATTGGCGGAGAATTATAAGTGGGTCGATTTTTTTGGTTTTTACTGTAGATTGGGAATAGATGGACTTTCTATAGGACCCATTTTACTGACAGGATTTATCACTACTTTAGCCACTTTAGCGGCTTGGCCAGTTACTCGAGATTCCAGATTATTCCATTTCTTGATGTTAGCCATGTATAGTGGTCAAATAGGATTGTTTTCTTCTCGAGATCTTTTACTTTTTTTCATCATGTGGGAGTTAGAATTAATTCCCGTTTATATACTTCTATTTATGTGGGGGGGAAAGCACCGTTTGTATTCAGCTACAAAGTTTATTTTATACACCGCAGGGGGTTCCCTTTTTTTATTAATAGGAATTCTAGGTATCTGTTTATATGGTTCCAACGAGCCAACATTAAATTTTGAAACATCAGCCAATCAACCATATCCTTTAGCGCTGGAAATAATATTCTATATTGGATTTCTTATTGCTTTTGCTGTCAAATTACCGATTATACCCCTACATACATGGTTACCAGATACTCACGGAGAGGCACATTACAGCACTTGTATGCTTCTAGCCGGAATCTTATTAAAAATGGGAGCATATGGGTTGGTTCGGATCAATATGGAATTATTACCCCATGCTCATTCTCTAGTTTCTCCCTGGTTGATAATAATAGGACCAATTCAAATAATTTATGCAGCTTCAACATCTCCTGGTCAACGTAATTTAAAAAAAAGAATAGCCTATTCCTCGGTATCTCATATGGGTTTTATAGTTATAGGAATTTGCTCTCTAAGCGATACGGGACTTAACGGAGCTCTTTTACAAATAATATCTCATGGATTTATCGGTGCTGCGCTTTTTTTCGTGGCAGGAACGAGTTATGATAGAATACGTCTTCTTTATCTAGATAAAATGGGAGGACTGGCTATCTCGGTTCCAAAAATATTCACGATGTTCAGTATCTCATCAATGGCTTCTCTTGCATTACCGGGCATGAGCGGTTTTTTTGCAGAATTGATAATATTTTTTGGAATAATTACTAGCCAAAAATTTCTTTTACTGGCAAAAGTAATTATTACTTTTGTCATGGCAATTGGAACGATATTAACTCCTGTTTATTTATTGTCTATGTTACACCAGATGTTTTATGGATACAAGCTATTTAATGCCTCAAACTCTCCTTTTTTGGATTTTGGACCGCGAGAGTTGTTTGTTTCAATTTCTATCCTTCTACCTGTAATAGGTATTGGCATTTATCCGGACTTCGTTTTCTCATTATCAGGTGACAAGGTCGAGGCTATTTTGTCTAATTATTAATGCTAAATAATTATTAATGCTAAAATTAATAATTAGATAATTCAAAAAAAAATGGAAATAAAGGATTTTTTTTTGAAGTTAAAAAAACAAATTGTAACTGGATAGTGTGTCGTTTGACAGAACCATTTGAATCAAGTAATAAGTGATTCAAATGGTTCTCGATGGGTGGCGTTTACAAAAAGTTTCTTATATAGACTTATACGCTGTCCTATGGTTTTTTTTGTCAAGACCCTCTTTTTTTGTTTTTTGTCTTAAATTCAATTAGATATTAATGTAAATGAACCATAACTGTGCAGCCCTATTCCTAATAGATTAACTCCTAAATAACATATCCAAATTAGAAGAAAGCCTATAAAAGCCACAATTGCGGAATTTACGCCTTCCCATTTTTTATGTGTTCTAGTATGTAAATAAATTGCGAATATTGCCCAAGTAATAAATGCCCAAGTTTCCTTTGGGTCCCAACTCCAATATGACCCCCATGCCTCATTAGCCCAGACTGCTCCCGAAAGAATACCTATAGTTAAAAGGATAAATCCTATACTAATAATATGATAACTCCAACAATCTAATTGTTGAATCAACTGATACCTGTAATAATTTTTAGAAGAAAGAAAAGAAGTGTTTCGTAAAACACTGCCACTTCCGTTCATGTATTGAATCTCATCAAAGAAGAAAGATTTATTTACCAAATTATTGCTTTTAAAAAGAAAAAAAATCCTTATGATTTTTCGAAATGTAATGACTAGAAGAGCCACTGATAATAATGATCCACATAAAAGGGCCGCATAGGCCAATACCATCATACTTACGTGCATTACTAACCACTGGGATTGTAGAGCCGGTACTAATAGTGCAGACTGATGCATTTCAGTTAAAAAACCGTAAGTAGCAAAGCCTTGGGTAAAAAGTGCGCTTGGCGCGGTTATTAGGCTTAAATTTTTTTTATGTTTTTTAAAATACGGAATTATATGAATAATGGATAAACTCCACGAAAGAAAGACTAATGATTCATATAAATTACTTAATGGTAAATGTCCCAAATAAATCCAACGAGTAACTAATAATCCAGTTATACAGAAAAAAGTGGCTATCGTTCCCTTTTCTGACGACTCATATAGTCCGACGATTTCATCGAGTAATATGGTTATCAAATGAATTGTAATTACAATGGAAACAACCGAAACGGATATATGAGTTAATATATGCTCTAAAGTAGAAAATATCATAAAAGAAAAAGAAAGGGTCCCCATGATTCTATAGAATCAATTCAAATAAATAATTGAATTCATTATAGGAACTTTTTAGAGGTATAAATTGCCATGCCGCTACTCGGACTCGAACCGAGATGCTCTAGCACTGCTTCCTAAGAGCAGCGTGTCTACCAATTTCACCATAGCGGCTTGCTAGAAATCCTAGAAATCATAATAACTAATTATTATTCAATCGTCGAGATTGAAAGAGTCAATTCAATGCAATCTTTTTTAGTTTTTGGATTAGGAAAGATAAAAATTAAGAAATCGAAAACCCTTTTATTTGACTAGGGATTTGGACGTTCTAATCATAATCCTTATTCTTTTTTTTTTTATTGTGATAGGTGATGAAAAAGGTCGATGGGGAAAATGATAATCCCCATCCTGCGAAAATGATCAAAGAGACTCAAAAGAAAGTTGAAACTTTATGTCTTGTATTTTGTATTTAGTCTTTTTTTAAACAAAAGGTATAATTTGAGGGTTCAGTAAATAAAAGACTTTGTATTCGACATATCCTAAAAGAAAATGAGTTCAATTAAATATTGATCAATTCAAGACATTAGTGAATGAAAAGCCTTTTTTTTTTCATTTTAGATTAGAAATTAGAAAAAAACTAGACTTTTTTCGATTCAGGACAAGTTATATTATTTCACCCTTTGATTTTTTATTTGTAGTTGTCGCACAAAAAAAACTTTTTGAATTCCCCGTAGCAAGGGATTTCGCTAATGAGAAGGCTTTCAACGCTGCCCAATATCCCTTTCTTTTCCAACTATTTTTACGAATACGCTTTTTTGATATAGAAGTGCGCTTTTTTGGAACTGCCATTCAAAAATTTGGAGGTTACTCATTGCTAGAATTGGATGTGAAAGACATTTTTTGGTTAAAAACCAATTGTTCTTTAATCTTTACTATTTAGTATCTTTTTTTTTAGGTTCTAATATTTTTCTAAAAAACCTATTCATTTTCATTTCTATTTCTGTCTATTTTCGTCATGTTACATTTATACATGTAATATACATGGAATAAAATATATCGAGAAATTCAAAAGCCTAAGCCATGTGTACCTAACACAAAATTTTTTCGAGCAAGGTCAAGCTTGAAAAAGAAGTATATCCAATATTTCAATTTAAATAAAATGAAATGAGACGCCATTAGTTAATCTATTTCTATTAAAGGATACATGATTTTCTAAAAGACATTTTAGTGATTTCTTTTTTTAATTTCATGGAAAGTATTCAATATCGTCGGATTTCCTACAAATAGAAATGTCTTTTATTCTAATGGAAGACAATCAATCCGTTCAAAAATTGATCGTTTAACGATTCTGATTCGAGATAAACAAACTACAAAGAAGTTCTGATTTAAGTGGGTCAAAGTATGCACTGTTTTTTACGATTCATATCAAAATCAAGTACTATTTTTGCTATAATTCTTTATCCTTTATCTTTAGATAGAAATTCTCGTAATTCCTAAAAAAACTTTTCATTTTTTAGATCTTCATAAAAATTTTTATTAATATTAAGTAATATTAATAAAATATGTTTTTTTTACTAATAACTTGGTCATATTATTTGACCAAGTCTAACTTATTGATTTGAATATGTGAAGTTCTTTGAAAAGATTCAGATTTAGAATAATAATAATTAAGAATATCAAATGTTAGTTAAGTTTTGCATATTTCTTTTTTTTATTGACTGGCTCTTTTCAAAAAGGACAAGAACGAGGGAGTCAAAGACAATTGATTAAAAAAAAAATTATGGAACATATATATCAATATTCTTGGATCATCCCTTTTATTACACTTCCAGTTCCTATGGTAATAGTGGGGGGGCTTCTACTTTTTCCAACAGTAACAAAAAAAATTCGCCGTATGTTGTCTTTTTCTAGTGTTTTTTTGTTAAGTATAGTTATGCTTTTTTCACCAAATCTCCTTCTTCAGCAAATCCATAGCAGTTTCATCTATAAATCAGTGTGGTCTTGGACTATCAATAATGATTTTTCTTTAGAGTTCGGCTATTTGATCGACCCATTGACTTCTATTATGTTAATATTGATCACTACTGTTGGAATCATGGTGCTTATTTATAGCGACAATTATATGTCTCATGATCAAGGATATTTGAGATTTTTTGCTTCTATGAGTTTTTTCAATACTTCAATGTTGGGTTTAGTCTCGAGTTTTAATTTAATACAAATTTATATTTTTTGGGAATTGGTTGGGATGTGTTCTTATCTATTAATAGGTTTTTGGTTTACGCGACCTCTTGTGGGTAATGCTTGTCAAAAGGCGTTTATAACTAACCGTGTCGGGGATTTTGGTTTATTATTAGGAATTTTAGGTCTTTATTGGATAACGGGTAGTTTCGAATTTCGGAATTTGTTCGAAATATTCAACAACTTAACTTATAATAATGAGATTGATTTGTTATTTGTTATTTTGTGTTCCTTTCTATTATTTTCCGGTGCAGTTGCTAAATCCGCGCAGTTTCCCCTTCATGTGTGGTTACCAGATGCCATGGAAGGGCCTACTCCTATTTCGGCTCTCATACATGCTGCTACTATGGTAGCAGCAGGCATTTTTCTTGTAGCTCGCCTTCTTCCTCTTTTCTTAGTCATACCTTACGTTATGAATTTAATAGCCTTAATAGGTATATTAACAGTACTATTAGGAGCTACTTTAGCTCTTGCTCAAAAAGATATTAAGAGAAGTTTAGCCTATTCGACAATGTCTCAATTGGGTTATATCATGTTAGCTTTAGGTCTGGGCTCTTCTCGAGCCGCTTTATTTCATTTGATTACTCACGCCTATTCAAAAGCTTTGTTGTTTTTGGGATCTGGATCAATTATTCATTCAATGGAGGCTATTGTTGGATATTCTCCCGATAAAAGTCAGAATATGGTTCTTATGGGCGGTTTAACAAAACATGTCCCAATTACAAAAATTTCTTTTTTACTAGGTACACTTTCTCTTTGTGGTATTCCTCCCTTTGCATGTTTTTGGTCTAAAGATGAAATACTTAATGATAGTTGGTTATATTCACCGATTTTTGCAATAATCGCTTGTTACACGGCCGGATTAACCGCATTTTATATGTTTCGTATCTATTTACTTACTTTTGAGGGTCATTTGAATCTTCATTTTCAAGACTATAGTGGAAAAAAAGGTAGCTCGTTCTATTCAATATCTTTATGGGGTAAAGAGGGGTCAAGTCCGATAAAAAAAAAAATTCTTTATTACCTTTATTAAAAATCAATACTAATAAAAGGGCTTCCTTTTTTTGTTTTTGCAAGAAGACAGGTCTACTTCATCTTAATGCAAGAAAAATAACCAGTGCTTTTCGTACTATTCATTTTAATAATACTTTAAATTTAAATTCTTATCCCCACGAATCCAACAATACTATGCTAGTTCCTATACTTATATTGGCCTTATTTACCTTTTTTAGTGGGGTCATAGGAATTCCTTTCAATCAAGAGGGGGAGGGATTGGATATATTATCAAAATTGTTAACTCCATCGATAAACCTATTAGATCAAAATTCAAAACAATCCAAGGATTGGTATCAATTTTTTACAAATGCAACTTTTTCAGTCAGTATAACTTTTGGGGGAATTTTTCTCGCATCCTTTTTATACAAGCCCGTTTATTCATCTTTACAAAATTTGAACTTCCTAAATTTAGTTGTGAAAAAGGGTTCTCAAAGAATTCTTAGGGAAAAACTAATATATTTAATATATCGTTGGTCATATAATCGTGGTTATATAGATGCTTTTTATGCAAAATTTATAACTAGGGGTCTAAGAGGATTGGCAGAACTAACTCATTTTTTTGATAGACAAATAATCGATAGAATTACAAATGTAATGGGTCTTGCAAGTTTTTTTCTTGGAGAGGGTATAAAATATGTAGGAGGTGGTCGCATCTCTTCGTATCTCTTAGTATATTTGTTTGCTGTATTCATTTTTTTATTAATAAAATTGAATTTCATTTTTTTTTAACTTTTTTTTTTTATTTTTTTATTATAAATATTATTTATTTTAAATATTTATTGTTTCAATATAAATTCATTCTTTTTTTTTCCATTCACTTTTTTCTCTTTCGTTTCATCGATTTTTATTTTGTCCTTTTCTTCCGACAAAAGGTAAGAAGAAGGATCTTCTTCGGTGGATTCCTCTTGTTCCTGTTTAGTCCCTTTGGTTTCAGAAGTTGTTTCTATTTCTACATCTGTTTCTTCCTCACTTTCCCCCCTTTCTGAGGTTTCTTTCAGTTTCTTAGTAAAAAGGGGGGACGGTATTCTGCCTAAATAGTAGACACAGGTAATAAATAAGAGAATACTCAAGATTCGGGCCATAGAATTTCTCAATTCTGACACAAGGTACTTATTCGATCGAATAAGTACATTAGATCTAATAGAATTTTTTTGCTGTATCCAGACTAATACGAACCCAACCCATTTCATGAATAAAATGTGACCAATTAACCAACCAACAAAACTACTTGTTACAAATAACATCTTGTTGTTGCATCGAAACAT